TGGACCATTTGTCGAACAAGGGAGTGAGACGTAATCAAGATAGGATCAGAATCATGAAAATTGGAGTGAGTGCTGACGTGTTCCGACGGGAGACTTAATGAAATAGGAGAAGAAGGTTCATTTAAATAACAAGTTATATCTTTTATTTTGCTGGGGGAATCGTTACTGACAGTTCCGGCCCGAAAGAGCCATTGAAGTCGGAACATAAAAATAAGTTGAATTGTGGAAGAATCCATAACTCCATTTTTTTTATTCCAGTAAAGTAAGTCAATCGATAAAAGGAAAAACAAAGAATAATAAGAAATGACACTCCTGTCATAGGAATGGAAATAGCCCTTCTTGCTGCTTCAATAACAAGTATTTTCGTTTTCAAATCAGATAAATCATTTGATCTATGATTCATTGGAACAAAACAAGGAATGGCCTGGCTAGGTATAGGTACTGGCCAGGCCGGGGGAATAAAAGAACCTTTCGTACGAAATCAAAGAGGTACTCTTTCTATTGGAGATATCTGTTTCGAATCCTTATCTAAATGCAATTGCTGATAAAATTCGTATATATATAGAATAAAGAAAAGAATAAAGAAAAGAAAGATAAAGAAAGACTTTTATCAATCTTTACTTCACGCGTCACATATGAATTATCCTTTTGTAATTGGGAGAGATGGCTGAGTGGACTAAAGCGACGGATTGCTAATCCGTTGTACGAGTTATTCGTACCGAGGGTTCGAATCCCTCTCTCTCCGTTCCCTCTGATCACTTGAGAGTTATCTTTCGAATTCGAAAAAATCTCGAGCCCTTGTTATCTTAGTTAAATGTATGGAATAGAGAAAATCATAAGAAAATTCAGAAATCAAGCAACGAAAAACTTCTGATTTTTTTATTTTATTCCTCGCGTCCAGGATTACGTCCTGGATCATTAGATAGGAATCCGAAGATGAAGAGAGAAACAAAGAATATCACTACTGTGTAAACGAAGAGTTTGAGAGTAAGCATTACACAATCTCCAAGATCATTTTTGGGGGAAATAAGGGAATAGATTCTCTATTTTTGTACCACATATCCCATTTTGACACCAAGAAATGGAGTGAAAAGAAAGGAATTTGCAGGAATTCATTTGGAATAAGATTCTGATTCCTTCGTTACCAAAATGATCTTTCATACCCACAATTAGGTATTGTGAGGGACCATACATAAGGTCTTTGAACTCCGGAAAGTCAGAATGAGAAAATGAGGTGATCCAGATTCATCGCGGCTATCCAAAAGAATTTCAATGTTTGAATCGAGAGTTCATAATGTAAGATTTATCTGATCTTATCAATTGTTAGAATAGAATTTTTCCTTTTTTAGCGAATCAATCATGAATGTTTCTAGGACAGTATTAAAGATCTCATCGAAAACTTACAGCAGCTTGCCAAACAAGGGCTAAGAGAAAAAAGAGTACAGGTATGACTGGCATAACATCTACGATTGGATTGAAAAAAGCATAAGCCTCGGGTAATTTGGCGAAGAAAAAGCTACTCGAATGAAGGGCAGAATTAATACAGATACAGATCAAACTAAAGATATTAAGCATAACAAAAATTTCGCTCTTGTGGAGAATTTCATTATTAGTGAGTTGGGGAAAAATAAAGAAAGAAGAGAAGATAGGCCAAACAAAAAATCCTTCTTTTTCTTTGAACTTCCCCAATCAAAAATCCTTCAATTCTCAAATGAGAATAGAAGGAATCATACTTTCATACAATATCTTAATTGAATTATAGATAATGATCAATGAATTTCTTTTGATTCTACATCTACACGTGTCGAATCCTAGCAACAACCTATTCCATAGATATTTGGGCTGGAATTGACGAACAACCAATATCCATATTAGTGTTATTAGTGTTAAATAGAAATCTCAATGGGGCGTGGCCAAGCGGTAAGGCAACGGGTTTTGGTCCCGTTACTCGGAGGTTCGAATCCTTCCGTCCCAGACCGATTCTATCAGAACAAAGATTGTGCTCTTTTCTTTAACAATCCTCTGTTTAAGAGTGTAATGTTGGATACAATGGGATCCAATCTTTCTTTCTGATTTCTAATGATTCAGAGAAGAATCATATCCTACCTTTCGATCCTGTTTCTGTTTCTCACAAACAGAAACAGAATCGAGTGTCAATGACACGTGGATGGAAATAAATATCTTTTTGATATAGGTAGGATGGGAACAAAGATCAAAGTTCCATTCAAAAAAAAAAAAAGATTGGGTGGCCATTCAGCGTATGCCCGCCTCCCCCCCGCTCATATTCATATTGAAGTTAGTTAGTCATTTAGAGAAACTTTATGCCCCCTATTTATCAAATTTGGATTCCCACATGATGCATTCTGAGTCGACATGCGGAAGAAAGGTAAAGTAAATAGGGGTAAATGACTAATTTTATGTGGATCCTGAATTCTAAACAGGAGGAGTTCTTGGTACTAATTCCATCACTGGGATTAAAGCTCCTAAGACTGGGGTGGGGCAAAATAAAATAGAAACAACGAATGAATCTGGACCCATTCGGCTTTGTACCTATACAAGATGGTATAGCATCCCATAAGAGGATCTTTTTTTGATTGGCTTTGAGTATGATTCATGATCCCCATAGAATTCGTGTAGATACGAGTTAATTAGCAAAGGAAGGTATCAATTTCAATCAATATCTGTGTCATCCGGATCTCATTAACAAACAATAAAGTTCAATACGAAACAGATGTATTTTCTTTGGACTTAATTGCTTTTATTTTGCATCAGGCTCCAATGAATAATTGGAAATCAATGTAACGATGGGGGGGGGGATTCATAGATTCCATTCACTTTAGTTTCTCTTTATGGAAATGGAAAAATTGCTGAACCTGAAATAAAGCAAAATCCGTAGAAAATGAACCATGCCCATATGTAGTTTTATTGTTCTATTTCAGTGACACCGGTATTTCGGTTTCGGTTAAAAAGATTTGTGATCTCTTAAATATACACGATGACCCCCGGTGACAATTGTTCGGTGTATCTGATGGATACGGAAAGGTCATACTCCTACGATTTGGATTTTCTCAATCAGATGAAAGAATAGCGACCTTAATCTTATCTTCCATGAGCTCTTTTCTATCCATCCCCATGAAAACAACTAAATTGGATTTTTTTCTCGACCCATCCATCTGATTTAAATCATTGATGATTCAATTGGAAAAGAAAGATGGATTTCTCTTATGATGATCGAATTCGCGTCTCTTTAATCAATGAGATATCTGCTAAACTTTTGAGTTACTCGTTGTGATTGTGCCGACTTGTTGATTTGATTGATTTAGAGATCAAATTAAATTCAGTCTTTACAGGAAAACTTATTTATAGTAATGATAATGATGTCGAAGTAGGAAATTCTTGAAACCATTTTATTTTTTATGATTCCTTACCTTATAAATCCTCGCTATTCGAAGAAGTGTGAGATTGGTGAATCTATCCTATCGAGTCACTTGCGACCTTTCCGGTTCATTAGAATAGCTTATTTGGTTAATGACTCATTTTATTTTGTTCCAGTATTGGTAATTCCAGTATTGGTAATCGAATTAAAGACTCGTCTTTAGTTTAGTTGTTCGAGAAAAGAATTGGAATTGGATCTTTCATGATTGATCGTCCCGAACAATATAACAATATGTTGAAGATGTAGATGTAAATAAGTGTTAAGCAACTCATTTCTTCGTGTTTTTTATAAATGTGTTTCATTCCTATAACAGAATATGGGTTAATTTGGCTTTTTGCTGAGATTTCCCCAGAGAAATACCTATTCATACATATATAAAAATAAAGTATGGACTACTATGCACCGATGGAGCCAATGACTATTCATGATTCCATATTGAATCAATTCCATACCGGTCCAAATTAGAGGAATGTTATGGTAAAACTTCGTTTGAAACGATGTGGTAGAAAGCAACGTGCGACTTGAAGGACATGATCGGCTGTGGATTCTTGCATCCACCATTTTTTTATATATCAATGAAGATGCTCTTGGCTCGACATAGTTTGTTCTGTGCCACCAGGACCCCATTTGGGGGGGGGGTTGTAAATAGTACATGATGGAGCTCGAGCATAAATTCTTGATTCATTTATCAGAGGGAAGGATCTAGGGTTAGTGCCAGTCAATAAGTTGGAACAACTTCGTAAGTATATCTTCGATATAGAAATCGCAAATTCGAACAAGTTTCAAATAAAAAAGCAAAAAAGGGAAAATTTGTCGGAATTGGTAAAACTATTTCGATCAAAAGTGTATCACAGGGGAATCAACCATTTGTATGATTCTTCAATAGAAAGAACAAAAGGTATGTTGCTGCCATTTTGAAACAATTAAGGATCACCGAAGTAATGTCTAAACCCAATGATTCAAAGCAAAGATAAAGGATACCGGAACAAGGAAACGCCATTTTCAATTGTCTCAATAACTAGATCAGAATGAGAAAGGAAAATCGATTCTAGACGAGACAAACAAAAGAGGTTAGAGACGGCTCAATAAATGTCTAAGGATTTCCCTTCGAGCTCTTTGAGAATTACCCAACTTGAGTTATGAGTACGAATGAGATTTCTTTTTTTTTTTTTATTCCTTCCAAAAAAAAACGACTCAAATCCTAATCTAATTGATGATTTTATGGATCCATTTGCCACTATATACAATACATAAATTCGAATCATTCTTTCTCGAGCCGTACGAGGAGAAAACCTCCTATACGTTTCTAGGGGGGGCATTGTTCATCTATATCTATCCCAATGAGCCATCTATCGAATCGTTGCAATTGATGTTCGATCCCGAAGAGAAGGAAGAGATCTTCGTAAAGTGGGTTTTTACGATCCGATAAAGAACCAAACTTATTCAAATGTTCCTGCTATTCTATATTTCCTTGAAAAAGGCGCTCAACCTACAGGAACTGTTCATGATATTTCAAAGAAGGCGGAAGTATTTAAGGAACTTCGAATTAATCAAACGAAATAAAATTTATGAAATAGAAAAAAAAGATTGAGTGAAATAACTGGCAATTGAGGGGATTGCCATCAATCAGATGGTTTTCGTTGGAACTCTACGAATAAATAAGGGATCAATCTTGCTATTGTTTGTACTTCTATTGAATATTGAAAACCAGAGATTTTTTTCCTACTTCTTCTTTATTTATTCCCCCCCACACACTTCATTTCTTATCTATGTAGTGCCAATCCAACACAAGTCTTTATTTTCTTTATTTCATTTTTTTTTCTCAAAATTCAATTTATATTGACAATGGTGTATCGATCAAATATAATTCGATCGTGGATAAATAGATCTATTTATCTACGTCCCATAAGTTTGTTTCTTTACTTCACTAGGTTCGCCGGATTCAATGTGACACAAGAAGTATCTTCTTAAGATAATGAAAAAAAAAAAATGATCAAAACAGGAGGGTCCACAAATTTTACATCTATCTATATTTATCCGTGAATCCGTTGTATTTGAATCTGATCTGAACATTTTGATGTTCATAATTGATCATCAAATGTTTCTTTTAGATTTGTTGCTAGTTCAATGTTTTGATGGGGTAGGGCAATCCAATCTCTTTATTTATTTTTTTTTTATTCCGATCGTATCTACACACCATATTTATACGGGTTGCTAACTCAACGGTAGAGTACTCGGCTTTTAAGTGCGGCTAGGATCTTTTACACATTTGGATGAAGCAACAGATTCGTCCATACCATTGGTATGGTTTGTAAGACCACGACTGATCCTGAAAGGGAATGAATGGAAAAAACAGCATGTCGTATCAATGGAGAACTCTGAGAATACTTCCTGGGTCGGTAAAAAATCTTGTTTTGATTCTTGGAACGGTACCAAATCAATTCACAGTTTGGTCGAGTGAATAAATGGATAGAGCCCTAATGGCTCCAATTATAAGGAAACCAAAAGCAACGAGCTCGGTTCATAATTCGAATGATTACCCGATCTAATTAGACGTTAAAAATAGATTAGTGCCTGATGCGGGAAAGGGTTCTCCTGTGAGTGGATCATCGATTCCTTTTTTTTTTTTCATGAATCCTAACTATTAACTATTCTTTCTCTATTATGGAGTGGAGACGAATGTGTAGAAGAAACGGTATACTGATAAAGAGAATTTCTTCCAAAGTCAAAAGAGCGATCGGGTTGCAAAAATAAAGGATTTCTAACCATCTCTTGTGACTATAACGAACACAAACAAATTGGATGGAAAGAGAGAGGATCCGTTCATTGGACTCCCCGTCTCCGGGGTATCTATTCTTTTCTTACTATATACCCTGTTCTGACCGTATCGCACTATGTATCATTTGATAACCCAAGAAATACCCCGTGCCTTTGTATAATTTCAAATGGAGGAATTACAAGGATATTTAGAAATAGATAGATCTAGGCAACAACACTTCCTATATCCGCTTCTATTTCAGGAGTATATCTACGCACTTGCTCATGATCATGGTTTAAATGGATCGATTTTTTACGAACCTATGGAAAATTTCGGTTATGACAATAAATCCAGTTCACTAATTGTGAAACGTTTAATTACTCGAATGCATCAACAGAATCATTTGATTCTTTCGGTTAATGATTCCAACGAATCTATTTTCGTTGGGCACAACAAGAATTTTTATTTTCAAATGGTATCAGAGGGTTTTGCAGTCATTATGGAAATTCCATTCTCGCTGCGATTAGTATCTTCCCTAGAAGAAAAAGAAATAGCAAAATCTCATAATTCACGATCTATTCATTCAATATTTCCCTTTTTCGAGGACAAATTATCACATTTAAATCATGTGTCAGATATACTAATACCTCATCCCATCCATCTGGAAATCTTGGTTCAAACCCTTCACTGCTGGATACAAGATGCCCCCTCTTTGCATTTATTGCGATTCTTTCTCCACGAGTATCGTAATTCGAATAGTCTCATTACTCCAAAGAAATCCATTTCTCTTTTTTCAAAAGAGAATCAAAGATTCTTCTTGTTACTATATAATTCTCATGTATATGAATGTGAATCCGTATTAGTGTTTCTCCGTAAACAATCTTCTCATTTACGATCAACATCCTCTGGAACTTTTCTTGAGCGAACACATTTCTATGGAAAAATAGAACATCTTGTAGTAGTGCTTCGTAATGATTTTCAGAAGACCCTATGGTTGTTCAAGGACCCTTTCATGCATTATGTCAGATATCAAGGAAAATCCATTCTGGCTTCAAAGGGGACTCATCTTCTGATGAAGAAATGGAAATCTCACCTTGTCCATTTTTGGCAATGTCATTTTTACTTGTGGTCTCTACCGGACAGGATCCATATAAACCAATTATACAATCATTTCTTATATTTTCTGGGCTATCTTTCAAGTGTACGACTAAACACTTCGGTGGTAAGGATTCAAATGCTAGAGAATTCATTTCTAATAGATACTTCTATTAATAAATTCGAGACCCTAGTCCCAATTATTCCTCTG